CAAATAAGAAGCCGAAGGTTCTAGTAAACCAAAACCATCATTTTATAGCTATTTTGGCTTCAATCTCCCCTTTTTAAGCGAAAAAATTGAAGATTTAGTTACGATTGAAAGTTTTGTACTATTATCCATAGATCTTTTATTCATACTCATTTAATTGGAAGAATTGAACCAATCAAAAAAATTATGCTTCTCGATTCCATAATACAATTTTTTTATGAAATTTATGATTGTCTTTTGGATAGAAATCGTGATAATGTATATTTTTTCCTCAAATGCGCTATTGAGGGATAAAGTTTTAAATCTTTTTAAGAAATAAAGTTTTTGATCGGAATATGAAATATGAAAAAAAAAAGGAAAGACCCCTTAACTATTGAAGTTGTTAATAGAACGAATCACACTTTTACCACTAAACTATACCCGCTACATATTTATTATTGGATATAAATGGGCCTTTTGTCCAACAAAGTAATTAGATGTAGTCAAGATAGCATCAGAATCATGAAAATTTCAGCATTAACACGTATTTTGTTCCACCGTGGGAAAACTTGAAAAAAAAAATAGGTAAATAGCAAAAAGGTTAGTCAAATTTCAATAGTGTACTAAAGTTATAAGTATTTTATTTTTTGAAACCTCTCTTCATTTGAACCATTAGATTTTCTGAATTTGGGTAAATTGGGCCTCAAACTTTCAAGCTTGTTTTTTGCTTTGAACAAGTAAATGATTTATAGTATCATTTTAGAAATATGTGTGTGTTTTTTTTTTTTTATATTCTTTCTCTTATCAGATATCTTTTTTTATTCTTAAATAGAAAATTTCTAAAATTAGGAAATTCATTAATGGAAAACAAATTTCATTCTAAATGAAAATTGAAGGTCAGTATTATATTCATCTTAATAAGTCTTAATATTAATAAGAAAGAAGTATTAAGAAAGAAAAAAAATAAAGACGAAAAATCTTAATACTATATTAGTATATACTTTAGTACTATATATATACTTTAGTACTATATTAGTATATAGTATATACTATAAATACTCTTACTAGTACTAGTAAGAGTACTAGAACACTTTTACTATTTTTTACTATAAAGATTAAATATTCTAATTTAGACTCTAATTTACTAGAATATACTAAATATACTGAGAATAGAAATAAAATCTCTAAGATTAAATTAATAAATATAAATTAATAAATATATAATAAATATATATATATATAAATATATAATAAATATATAGAATATAGAATCTAAAATATAAAATGAAAATAGAATATAGAATATATTAATTCTATTAATTATTAATTTAGATATAGTTAGATATAAATAATAGATAATTGTTTCAATAATTTCTAAGATAATCTATCTATTAGAATCTTATCTAATTTCTAATAATTAGGAATGGCAATGAAAATTATTCTTCTCGTTTCAATAAAAATTTTTATTTGTCGGAACAAAAGAAGTACTGGCCCGGCCAGTACTTATACTTAACCAGGCCGGGGAAATGAAGTTTTTGTTTTGTACAAAATAAAATAAGTAAGGTATTCTTTCTATTCGAGAAATCTTTTTTGAATGATTGAAGTAAAATCAAAATTGTTATCAATCTTGACTTTATGTGTTAAATTACATGATAAATTTCCAATTTGGAATGGGGAGAGATGGCTGAGTGGACTAAAGCGTCGGATTGCTAATCCGTTGTACGAATTATTCGTATCGAGGGTTCGAATCCCTCTCTCTCCGATCCCCCCCGATCACTTGAGATTTTATAATTGGAAGAATTTTCGATTATTCTTTATTTATGAATCTTTTATCTTTATCTAACATCTATTCCATTTCTTTTCTTTAATACATTTACCTATGAAAAAAGAAAGGAAAAAGTAAAAATGAATCTCATCTCTTTTTTTATTCTTTTTATTCTTCACGCCCAGGATTACGCCCCGGATCGTTAGATAAGAATCCGAAGATGAATAGAGAAACAAAGAATATTACTACTGTGTAAACGAATAGTTTAAGAGTAAGCATTACAAATCTCCAAGATAAGATAAGATCATTTTTTTTTAAGGAAATAGATCACCTATTTTACGACACATACTATCGCTCTAAAGATGAAAAAAAAAAGGAGTTTTTTTTTTCATTTATTTTTATGAATTTTTTTTTTCTAATGTAATAAGATTCGTATTTTTTCGTTACCAAAAATTTATTGCCATATTCATATCTATAATTAAGTAATTTTATGGGGTATGGGATCTTATAAAGGAAAGGTTAGAACAAAAAAAATAAGCTGGTTAGCTTTTTAAAGAAAAGATAAAGATCATCGACCCTTCCCTTATTCAATATAAAATAGAAAATACCAGACTTTTTGAATCGAGGGTTCCTAATGTCCAGACTTATATGAATCTTATTTATGATCTTATTGATTTTCAGAATAAAATCTCATCTTTTTTTTTTATCAAAAAAATTATGAATTGAATAGAGATTAGAGATTCAATTTTTATCGGAAACTTACAGCAGCTTGCCAAACAAAGGCTAAGAGAAAAAAGAGTAAAGGGATAATTGGCATAACGTCTATGATTGGATTGAAAAAGGCATAAGCCTCGGGCAATTTGGCGAAGAAAAAACTACTCGAATAAAGGGTAGAATTAAGACAGATACAAATTAAACAAAAGATATTAAGCATAACAAATATTCTTTTCTTGTTCTTAAAGTTAAAGATTCAATTTAAATTGAATAATAAATTATCAGATTGGATTGAGTTGTTTTTCTGAGGGAAATTTGAAAATAAAAAAGGCAGATAAAAGAAAGAAATTCTTATTTTTCTTTGACTTCTCTCCAATCAAGAATCCTTCCTTACATTATCCAATCAAATAAGAATACAAGGAATTCTATTTTCATAGAATATCTTAATTGAATTATAAGTAATGATCAATTAATCTTTTTGATTCTATATCTATTATGTTGAATCCTAGCGGCAACATGTCCTATATTTCTTTAGGTTGATTATTGACGAATAACAAATATTTATTTTAGTTTTTCTTAGACCAAAAATAAATGGGGCGTGGCCAAGCGGTAAGGCAACGGGTTTTGGTCCCGTTACTCGGAGGTTCGAATCCTTCCGTCCCAGATCGTTCGCATCAGAAACGAAAAATTCTTCTCGATTGAAATTGAAAATTGAATTCAACAATTCTTTGTTTTTTTTTTATGATGGAGATGGATGCGAAAAGATCAGAATCCGAGGATTCTGATTTTATCTTTGATCTTACCTTACACGAGACTTTTTATACTTTCTAATAATGAAAACAAAGAAACTTTATTCTCAAACTATCTCTCTGTTTTAAATTAAATGAAAATCAGATTCAATTGGAGATGGTAGAAAAAAAAAAGTAAATCCTAATATTCAAATCATAAAATCATATTTTATAAATATAAAGAAAAAATGAGAAAATATGAATATATTAGGATATATTTATATTAGAATATATTCATACATAAATACATAATTATTACATAAGAATATATATTGTCTATTTGTATATTTTTCTTATTAAGAATATCTTATTATTTCAGATTATCTTATTATTCTCTAATTGACTATAATTGAATTTTAAATGAAATATTTAGTTAAATAAAAACTTTTATCCATTCATGGGGATTTCTTTTTCATCTGAATGAAAGTAAAGCCAAAGGATTTTTTTAGGTTTCTAATCTTTTTTATTTTAAGAAAAGGAATTTCTGATGGACAATCCTGAAAGATTTGTTGAAGATGTAAAATAGACTTAATCTATAAGTTTATAAATGCGGATTCTTATGTATCGGTTCAGCCAATGACTATTCATGATTCCATATTGAATCAATTGCATATGGTTCCAAATTCAAATAAAATTAGAGGGATGTTATGGTAAAACTTCGTTTGAAACGATGTGGTAGAAAGCAACGTGCGACTTGAAGGACATGATTGGCTGCGGATTCTGACATCCACCATCTTCTATATGAATGAAGATGCTCTTGTCTCGACATTATTTGTTCTGCTAGGAACCTGATTGAATTTGTCTTGGGTTGCTAAATAAAGATACTAATGGTATATATAAGGTATAGCATATGATGGAGCTCGAGCAAAAATAATTGATTTTTTTTATCGGGGTAATAATCTAGGGTTAGTGACAATCAATAAGTTAGATCAACTTTGTAAATATATCATAAATATCTAAATTATAGATAAATGGAGAGGTTCAAAATTGAACAAGTTTGAAATGAAAAAAAAACCAAATTTGTCGAAATTTTCAAACTGTTTCGATCAAAAGTGTATCACAAAGGAATAAAATGATTTTTCCCTTTTCCATAGAAAGAACAAAAAACAAAAGGTATGTTGCTGCCTTTTTGAAAAGGAGTAAAGATCACCGAAGTAATGTCTAAACCTAATGATTTAAAAAAGCGCAAAGCAAAGACAACAAATTCCGGAACAAGGAAACACTTTTTTAACTTGTCTCAACAATTGGATCAGAATGAGTAAAAAAAAATAGATCTGAAAATAGACAAAAAAAGAGGTTAGAGACAGCTCAAGAAATTTTAAGGATTTCCTTTTGAACTCTTTTCAAAATACCCAACTTGAGTTAGGAGTATAAATGAAATTTCTTTTTCTGTAAAGAAGGGAAAAAAAAAGTCTCAAATTTCAGTCTAATTCTTTATAGATCCATTTCTCTTTCTATTTCTATCTATATAGATAGAAATAGAAATTCTAGAAATTAGAAATAGAAATTCTAGAAATTAGAATCATTTTTTCTTGAGCCGTATGAGGAGAAAACTTCCTATACGTTTCTAGGGGGGCATCTTTTATCTACATCTATCCCAATGAGCCATCTATCGAATCGTTGCAATTGATGTTCGATCCCGAAGAGAAGGAAGAGATCTTCAAAAAGTGGGTTTTTATGATCCGATAAAGAATCAAACTTATTCAAATGTTCCTGCTATCTTATATTTCCTTGAAAAAGGTGCTCAACCCACAGAAACTGTTTATGATATTTTAAGCAAGACAGAATTCTTTAAAGAATTTCGAATTTCTTTTGATAAAAAAAGAAAAGAAAAACAAGAATCATGAAGAAAAAAGTATAGGATAAAGAGTACCTATCTTTGTTTAATTCTTTATTCAAAGTTTCTTTTTTTCTTATTTTATTCATACTTATTTTATTCTTCTTTTTCTTATTTTTGTGGAACCCCCCAACAAGGGGGGTAATCTTTCTTCTTGTATTTGTATTGTATCTTTATTTTTTTGATTAAAGAAAGCCGCTCTTTTTCTATCTATACCTTTTTCTTATTCCTTATTTTTTTTCCACTCAAAGTTTTATTCTTTATGTTGTGCTAATCCAACACAAAATTCCATAGAATTTCTTGAATTTTGTTTTCTAAAAAGTCCATTCATATTGACAATGGCGTATCAAACAAATATAATTTGATCGTATATAAATAGATCTTTCTATTTCCATTCCCTATTGGCTCTTTCCTTCATTTTAGTAAAATGGATGAGTTTGCTGAATTTTTTTTTCTTTCGATCATATCTACACTTCATATTGATCCGGGTTGCTAACTCAATGGTAGAGTACTCGGCTTTTAATTGCGACTATGATCTTTTACACATTTGGATGAAGAAATTCGTCTAGACTATTGGTATAGTTTATAAGACCGCGACTGATCCTGAAAGGTAATGAATGGAAAAAAGAGCATGTCGTAAAAAGAATATAAAAATCTAAAAAAAAAAGAATATTAATAGAAATAGAATAATAGAAAAAAAAAGAAAAATATTAGTACTCATAATATAAATAGAACAAGAATTTTTCTTTTTATAACATTTTTAAAGTTCAGTAAAGTCTTTTGAGTCTAGTGAATAAATGGATAGAGCCTTATGGCTCCAATTCGAGTAAGACAAAAAAGCAACGAGCTTCCCTTCTTAATTTGAATGATTACCCGATCAAATTACTAATTATACGTTAAAAATAGATTAGTGCCTGATGTGGGAAAAGGGTCTCTTGTGAGACCATTGATTCTTTTTTTTATTAATCCTAATTATTCTTTATTGTGGATTGGAGACGGATGTGTAGAAGAAAGAGTATAGTGATAAAAAATTCTTATTTCCAAAGTCAAAAGAGTGATTGGGTTGCAAAAATAAAAGATTTTTACCCTTTTTTCTTATTTTTATTTTCTTTCTTTTATTATTATTCCTATATTACTAGTTATATTAACAAGTAAAAGAAAATCAAATTAGATAGTTAGATAGAAAGGGAAAAGAAAAAGATCTGTAGATTGGGCTCTTTGTCTCCGGGGTATATATTCTTTATTTGTTCTTACTTTTCTATAATTCTATAATTTTTTACTTCTTAGATTATTCTTATGATTTTTAATCACAGTACAGTATAAAAGTTTAAAAAGTAGAAAAAGTCTATCTTATTTTAGATTCTTTAAAATAGAAAAAAAGATTAAAGTAAAAGTATAGACAGTGCATAGTATATAAGAATACTAGACTATATTATTAGAATTATCTTTTAGAATAATTAGAAGAATAATATTCTTATTCTATTATTCTTTATTATTCTAATTTCTTCTAGTTAGAAGTTCTACTATTTTCTTATAAATAGTATTTTACTATAAGAGAAAAAGAGACTATATACAACATACACACATACGCCGTTCTGACCATATTGCACTATGTATCATTTCATAACACAAGAAATGCCTCTCTTTTTTGGTTAAAGTAGAAATGTATTTAAATAGCATAATTACAAGGATATTGAGATTGAAAAAAGAGAGATTTTGGCAACAAAACTTCCTATATCCGCTACTCCTTCAGGAGTATATTTACTCACTTGCTCATTATCATAGCTTCAATAGTTTGATTTTTTATGAACCTGTGGAAATTATCGGTTATGACAATAAATCTAGTTTGGTACTTGTGAAACGTTTAATTACTCGAATGTATCAACAGAAATATTTGATTTCTTCGGTGAATGATTCTAACCAAAATGGATTTTCGCTGCACAAGAATTCTTTTTCTTATCATTTTTATTCTCAAATGGTATCAGAAGGTTTTGGAGTCATTCTGGAAATTTCATTCTCGTCGCGATTAGTATCCTCCCTTGAAGAAAAAAGAATACCAAAATCTCAGAATTTACGATCTATTCATTCAATATTTCCCTTTTTAGAGGATAAATTATCACATTTAAATTATGTGTCGGATCTACTAATACCCTATCCCATCCATCTGGAAATCTTGGTTCAAATGCTTCAATGCTGGATCAAAGATGTTCCTTCTTTGCATTTATTGCGATTTATTTTCCACGAATATCATAATTTGAATAGTCTCATTACTTCAAAAAAATCCATTTACGTCTTTTCAAAAATAAAGAAAAGATTCTTTTGGTTCCTACATAATTTTTATGTATATGAATGCGAATATATATTCCTTTTTCTTCGTAAACAGTCTTCTTATTTACGATCAATATCTTCTGGAATCTTTC